GGAATAATTGGGACTACGGTCTCTAATTTCTTAATAGCAGTATCTATTCGAAACGAATTCTCTAGCATTTGACTCCTTATCACCGAAGAGTTTAGTCGTACACTTGAAAGATAGCCCAGAAAATAGAAGGGATGATTATATAATTGCTTTATATGGATCCTGGCCGGTTGAGACCACAAGTCAAAATGACATTGCCAAAAGTTGACAAGGTGAGATTTCCATTTCTTTATCAGAAGACGAGCCCCCCTTGAAGCCAGAATCGATTTTCCTTGATATCTGACATAATGCATAAAAGGGTCTTTGAACAACCATAGGGTTTTCTGAAAATCGTTACAAAGCACTACTACAAGATATTCTATTTTTGCATAGAAATGTGTTCGCTCAAGAAAGGATCCAAAAGATTTTGATCGTAAATGAAAGGGTTGTTTACGGAGAAAAATAACTATGAATTCACATTCATATACATGAGAATTAGAGAGGAACAAAAAGAATCTTTGATTCTCTTTTGAAAAAAGGGAAATGGAATTTTTTGGAGTAATGAGACTATTTGAATTCCAATACTCGTAGAGAGAGAATCGCAATAAATGCAACGAAGGAGTATCTTGTATCCAAGAGTGAAGGGTTTGAACCAAGATTTCCAGATGGATGGGGTGGGGTATTAGTATATCTGACACATGATTTAAATGTGATAACTTGTCCTCGAAAAAGGGAAATATTGAATGAATAGATCGTAAATTATGAGATTTTGCTATTTCTTTTTCTTCTAGGGAAGATACCAATCGCAGCGAGAATGGAATTTCCACAACGACTGCAAAACCCTCCGATATCATTTGAGAATCAAAATGATTGTTGTGCCCAACGAATCGATTTTGATTAGAATCATTAACCGAAATAATCAAACGATTCTGTTGATGCATTCGAGTAATTAAACGTTTCACAATTAGTGAACTGGATTTATTGTCATGATCTAAATTTTCCACCGGTTCATAAAGAATCGACCCATTTAAAGCATGACCATGAGCAAGCGCGTAGATATATTCCTGAAATAGAAACGGATATAGGAAGTATTGTTGCCGAAATCCATCCATTTCTAAATATCCTTGTAGTTCCTCCATTTCCATTTGAAATTACACTTGAACCAATGGGGGATTTCTTGAGTTATCAAATAATACATAGTACGATACGGTCAGAACAAGGTATATAGTAAGAAAAGAATAGATACCCCGGAGCCAGAAAGGACAATCAACGGATCCTATTTCCATCCAATTTATTTATGTTCGTTATAGTTACAAGAGATGGTTAGAAATCCTTTATTTTTACAACCCGATCACTCTTTTGACTTTGGAATAATGAATTTTGATCAGTATACCGTTTCTTCTACACATTCGTCTCCACTACATAATAGAGAACATAATAGAGAATAGTTAGGATTCATGAAAAAAAAAGGAATTGATGATCCACTCACAAGAGAACCCTTTCCCACATCAGGCACTAATATATTTTTAACGTCTAATTAGATCGGGTAATCATTCGAATTAAGAACAAACAGAAGCTCGTTGCTTTTGGTTTCCCTATAATTGGAGCTATAGGGCTCTATCCATTTATTCACTCGACCCAACTTGAATTGATTTGACCCCTTTCCAAGATAAAGAATCAAAACAAGATTTTGTATCGATCCGTTAAGGATGAAGTATTCTAAGAGTTCTCCATTGATACGACATGCTGTTTTTTCCTTTCATTCCCTTTCAAGATCAGTCGTGGTCTTACAAACTCTACCAATGGTATGGACGAATCCGTTGCTTCATCAAAATGTGTAAAAGACCATAGCCGCACTTAAAAGCCGAGTACTCTACCGTTGAGTTAGCAACCCATATAAATAGGGTGTGTAGATACGATCGGAATAAAAAATAAATAAAGAGATTCGATTGCCCGACCTCGTCAAAACATTGAACTAGCAACAGATCAAAAAGAAAGATTTGATGATCAATTGTGAACATAAAAATGAACAGAGATCAGATGAAAATACAACAGATTCTGGGATAAATTATAGAGAAAATCTAAATAGATGTAAAAATTGATAGACTACCCATACTCTATTTTTTTTTTCATTATATTAACTAAGATACTTCTTGATGTCACAACGAAATTGACAAACCCATCGTTTGAGTGAAATAAAGAAACAAACTTATGAAATGTGGATAAATAGATCTATTTATCCACGATCGAATTATATTTGTTCGATACACCATTGTCAATATGAATTGAATGTTGAGAAAACCAATTCAATAAATAAAAAAGGACTTGTGTTGGAGTGACACTACAACATAGATAAGGGATGAAGTATGAGTGGGGAAATAAATAAGGAATTCCGGTAGGAAAAAAATGTCGGGTTTATTCAATATTTATTCAATAGAGGTATAATAAGCAAGATTGACCTTTTGTTTGTTGGTGGAGTCCCAACGAAAACCGTCTGATTGATGGTAATCCCATAATTTCCCGGTTATTTCATCTATTCACTCAATCTTTTTTCTATCTGTCTCATACCAAGAGAAGATATTTTTTTTATAGTTCTATGATACGGGGTCATGTGAGAGCAACAATGAATAGAGAATAGAGAAAAAAAATAAGGAATGGTGGAGAAACAATTAGACAAAGCTAGATACTGGGCACCCCCCCCTTTTTTTTTATTTCATTAATTTCATTTGATTAATTCGAAATTCCTTAAATACCTCCGCCTTCTTTGAAATATCATGAACAGTTCCTGTAGGTTGAGCGCCTTTTTCAAGGAAATATAGAATAGCGGAAACATTTGAATAAGTTTGGTTCTTTATCGGATCGTAAAAACCCACTTTACGAAGATCTCTTCCCTCTCTTCGGGATCGAACATCAATTGCAACGATTCGATAGATGACTCATTGGGATAGACATAAATGAACAACCCCCCCTAGAAACGTATAAGAGGTTTTCTCCTCGTACGGCTCGAAAAAGAATGATTCGAATTTATGTATTGTAGTGGCAAATAGATCCACAAAATCATCAATTAGACTATGATTTGAGTCATTTTTTTTTTTGTTCTTCCTTCCTGAAAAAAAAAAAAAAGAAATCTCATTCGTACTCATAACTCAAGTTGGGTAATTCTCAAAGAGCTCGAAGGGAAATCCTTAGACATTTATTGAGCCGTCTCTAACCTCTTTTGTTTGTCTCGCCTAGAGTCGATTTTTTTTCTTCCCCATTCTGATCTAGTTGTTGAGACAATTGAAAACGGTGTTTCCTTGTTCCGGTATCTTTTATTTTATCTTTGCTTTGAATCCTTGGGTTTAGACATTACTTCGGTGATCCTTAATTGTTTCAAAATGGTAGCAACATACCTTTTGTTATTTCGTTCTATGGAAACGATTGATTCCCCTGTGATACACTTTTGATCGGAATTGGTAAACCTATTTCGACAAATTCATTTTACTTTTTTTTTTTTACTTGTTCGAACTTGATCCTTTCAATTTCTATACCGAAGATATACTTACGAAGTTGTTCCAACTTATTGATTGGCATTAACCCTAGATCCTTCTCTCTGCTAAATGAACCAATTCTTTATGCTCGAGCTCCATCATGTGCTATATTATAATTATATTATTTTATTACAACCCCAAAATTGGGGTCCTAGTGGAATAGAACAAACTATGTCGAGCCGAGAGCATCTTCTTTGATATATAAAATGGTGGGTACAAGAATCCACAGCCAATAATGTCCTTCAAGTCGCACGTTGCTTTCTACCACATCGTTTCAAACGAAGTTTTACCATAACATTCCTCTAATTTTGGACCGGTATGGAATTGATTCAATATGGAATCATGAATAGTCATTGGCTCAATCGGTATATAGTATATGAAGTCCTCCATACTTTCATTTTCATATATGGATCTGGAGAAGTCTCAGCAAGAATATAATTTAACCCCCTATTTTATTAGAAGAATGAAACACATTTATAAAAAACACGAAGAAATGCGTTGCTTAACACTTCTTTACATCTTCAACAGATTGTTAGGGATGATGAATCATGAAAGATCCAATTCTTTCTCAAAGAACTAAAACTAAAGAAGGGTCTTAGATTACCGATACCGGAACAGAACGAGTCATTAACCAAATAAGCTATTCCAATGACCGGGAAAGATCGCAAGTGATTCGATAGGATAGATTCACCAATGTCACACTTCTTCGAGTAGAAAGAATTTATAAGGAATCATAAAAAACAATTTCAAGAATTTCCTACTTCGACATCATTACTGGAAATAAGTTTTCCAGTAAAGACTGAATTGAATCTCTAAATCCATCAACAAGTCGGTACAACGAGGATCTAAAAATGTTTAGCAGATATCTGATTAATTAAATCAGACGCGAATTTGATCATCATAAGAGACCTCTATGTTTCCTTTCCGATTGAATCATCAATAATTTAAACCAGATAAATGGGTCAAGAAACAAATCCAATTGTTTTGTTTTCTTGGGGATGGATAGAAGGGGCTCATGAAAGAAAAGATTAAGGTCGGTATTCTTTCAGGTATTCTTTCATCTGATTGATAAAATCAGAATCGTAGGAGTCTGATTTTATCGTATTCAATACACCAAACAAGTGTTACCGGGGGTAATCGTGGGTATTTAAGGGATCGCAGACCTTTTTCGCCAAAACTGAAACACCGGTGTCACTGATCACTGAAATAGAACAATAACAATACATATAGGCATGGTTCATTTTCTACAGATTTTTCCTTACTTCAGATTCAGGAATCTTTCCATAAAGTAAAGTGAATGTATGAATCTCCCCCCTCCCCCAATTGATCGCTACATTGATTTCCAATTATTCATTGGAGCCAAATCAAATACAAAATAAAAGAAATTAGGTCCAAAGAAAATAATCTGTTCCGTATTGAATTTTCTTGTTTGTTAATAAGATCCGGATGACAAGGGTCTTGAAGTTGATACCTTCCTTTCCTTTGCGGATTAACTCATATCGACACGAATTCCATGGGGATCATGAATCATACCCAAAGCCAATTTAAAAGGATCTTCTTATGGGATGCTATCCTGTCTTGTATAAGTACAAAGCAAAATGGGTTCATATCAATTCGTTGTTACTATTTTGTTTGATTTTGTCCCACCCCAGTCTCAGGAGCTTTAATTCCAGCGATGGAATTAATACCAAGAACCCCCCGTTTTTTAGGATTCAGGATCCACATAGAATTAGTCATTTTGTCTACCCTATCTTTATTTATATTTACTTTAGGGAAGGTAGAGACTTCTCCTTTATTTCGCATTTCGACTCAGAATGCATCATGTGAGAATCCAAATATCATAGATATGGGGCATAAAGTTTATCCAAATGACTAACTAACCTTCAATATGAATATGGGCGAGGGGGCGAACATACGCTGAATGGCCCACCCAGTTTTTTTTTTTGAATTTCACTTTGATCTTTGTTCCCATCCTACCTATATCAAAAAAGATATTTATTTCCATCCACATGTCATTGATACTCGATCCGTTTGTTTGTGAGAAACAAAATCGAAAGGGAAGATATGATTCTATAGAAGAATCATTAGAAATCACAAAGAAAGATTGGATCACAATGTATCCAACATTACACCCTTAAACAGAAGATTGTTAAAAAGAACAATCTTTGTTATGATAGAATTGGTCTGGGACGGAAGGATTCGAACCTCCGAGTAATGGGACCAAAACCCGTTGCCTTACCACTTGGCCACGCCCCACTTTTATTTCTATTCGACACCGATAAACACTAATATCGGTATTGGTTGTTCGTCAATTCCAGCCCCAATATCTATTGAATTGGTTGTTGCTATGATTCTACACATGTAGATGTAGAATCAAAATGAATTTATTGATCATTACATATAATTCAATTAAGATATTGTATGTAAGGTATGATTCCTTCTATTCTCATTTGAGAATTGGAGGATTTTTGATTGAGGGAGTTCAAAGAAAAAGAAAGATTTTGCGGCCTACTTTCCCTTCTTTCTTCATTTTCCCCTTATATCAATAACCCAATAATAATGAAATTTTCTCCAAGAACAAAATTTTTGTTATGCTTAATATCTTTAGTTTGATCTGTCTTAATTCTGCCCTTCATTCGAGTAGCTTTTTCTTCGCCAAATTGCCCGAAGCTTATGCTTTTTTCAATCCAATCGTAGATGTTATGCCAGTCATACCTGTGCTCTTTTTTCTCTTAGCCCTTGTTTGGCAAGCTGCTGTAAGTTTTCGATGAGATCTTTAATACTGTCTTAGAAACATTCATGATTTATTCGATAAAAAAAAATTCTATTCTTAAGAATTGATAAGATCAGATAATGAACCCTCGACTCAAACATGGAAATTCTTTTGGATAACCGAGACGAATCGGAATCACCTCATTTCTTCATTCCTTCTGGGGGTTGAAGACCCTATGTATGGTCCCTACAATACCTAATTGTAGATATGAGAGATCTTTTTGTTAACGAAAGAATCAGAATCTTATTACAAATTCATTCCTGCAAATTCCTTATGTTTTCTAGAAACCGCTTCTTTTCTTGGTGTCAAAACGGAATATGTGGTACAAAAATGGAGAATCTATTCCCCTATTTCCCCCAAAATGATCTTGGAGATTGTGTAATGCTTACTCTCAAACTCTTCGTTTACACAGTAGTGATATTCTTTGTTTCTCTCTTCATCTTCGGATTCCTATCTAATGATCCAGGACGTAATCCTGGACGTGATGAATAAAAAAATCAGGGGTTTTTCCTTGCTCGATTTCTGACTTTTCTTAGGATTTTCTTTCTCCATTCCGTACATTTAACTATGAGAAAAGGGGTTAGAGATTTTTTCGAATTCGAAAGGGAAATATCAAGTGATCAGAAGAAACGGAGAGAGGGGGATTCGAACCCTCGGTACAAATAATTCGTACAACGGATTAGCAATCCGCCGCTTTAGTCCACTCAGCCATCTCTCCCAATTTTAAAAGGATAATTCCTATGTGACGCGTGAAGTAAAGGTTGATAAAAGTTTTTCCTTATCTTTCTTTATTCTATAAATATAGACGAATTTGATCAATCATCAATTCCCTTTAGATAATGATTCGAAACAGATATCTCCAATAGAAAGAGTCCCTCTTTGATTTCGTCCGAAAAGTTCTTTCTTTTATTCCCCCGGCCTGGCCAGTCCCTAGCCAGGCCATTCCTTGTTCCAATGAATCATAGATCAAATGATTTATTTGATTTGAAAACGAAAATGCTTGTTATTGAAGCAGCAACAAGGCTATTCCTATGATAGGAGTGTCATTTCTTATTATGTTTTTCCTTTTCTTTTCTCGATTTACTTAAATGGAATAAAAAAAAACATATTTTTTTCTATTATAATAGAACTCATATATTTCTTCAAAGAACATGGTTGAACCTGAACCCTTGAGTCCACAACCAAAACAATAGGATTTTTCACTCGATCCAATCGACCCGA